TTTGTCGTAGATTCAAACCCATAGCTGATGATAGAACTAGAATAGATATTTTCTGTTTCCTACTCATGCGGGCCCATATCCTTGCTTTTCTATCAATCTCTAATTCTATTCTCCCCCCCCAATCTGATATTATAGTCCCAATATAGACCGAAATTCCGTTATGATCCAATTCTGAGCGGTAATAAATACCGGGGCTTTGCAATATTTGATTGATTACAATTCGGTATATTCCATTTATTAGAAAAGTTCCTAGGGAATTCATTAAAGGAATGTTTCCAATAAAAATTTTTTGTTCTTGTATATCCCTACTGTTTTTCCAAATTAATCCCGCGGATACATATAATTCAGAAGAATATGTAAGTGATTCATATACAGCATCTCCTTCTTTTATCAATGGTTCGACTAATTGATATGTTTCCACAAATAATTGAAATTCAATTTCTTGATCTGTATCTTTAATTTTTGGAAACTTAGAAAACTCTTCTGTTAAGCCCTGATCAATGAACCTACAAAATCCTTCAAATTGGATTTGATTAAATCCAGGTATTGTAGACATTCCCTCGTTTACATCCTCGAGCATTTTAAATTTCCCGTTTATTAACTATTTTTAAAATCTCATTATTGGATCGTGCCTCATTCAATTCAATTATATAGATCGATCTAGCAATGATAGAATTTTTATTCTGTTTACAGAATCGCATAAAATTTTATCTAACTCCATAGATGGATATGGAATGTATGAAATACATATGAACGGTGGAATAAAGATAATTTTATACTCAAATTCGAATTTGCAAGAAATACAACTGGAAAGGGGCTGAGAAATTACACTTAACTTCGACGTAGGAAATTTTGTATAGAATAACAAAACAAAACGTGATTTAATTTCTACCATTATTATGATATTACATATTCCAATATGATTTGAATATCCCTAAAATAAATGGATAAAATAAATGGATATGGATTCAGGATTTCATCTTTCGATGGGATAAAGAACCAATAATCAGAAACACTAGAAAGTTTATTTTTTTTAAGACTTAGTTAGCTTTTTCGTGTATTTCTTTGTTTAATTCAAAAAAAAATTGCATATACATAGAAAAGATGTATTTTTATCTATTTGTATATATTTTCGATTTATATATTATATATATATATATTTTTTATATAATTATATATAAATATATAATTATATATAATTTTTTTATATATAATATTAAATTCGATTCTAATTATATAGAATATATAAACAAAACTGTTGAAGTGCATAAGAAGGCTTATTAAGCATATCCAGATAGAACTAGATAGAGCTATGTATATATTCCTGTCTCCCCCTTTACTGCAGTTCCATTTTTGACAGCACATTTTGATAGAGGAATTCTAGACAGATAAGATATCAGATTAGCTATCTGTGTAAAATTTTATGTTCTAGGGTTTACATATACCCATAATTGGTGTTATAATTCGAATTGAGAATAATTTTGTATTGAAAAGAATCAATACTGATTGGTTAGGTATCCATTTTTTTTTCTGATATCATTAAGATTAGGGAAATACAATTTTTGATTCAAATCCACGAATCGTTCGTAAATTCACAGTCAATAGTTAATGGTTCAAATTTGTCCTTAATTTTGTCTTTTGTGAAAGAAAAGTCACTTTTTTATTTCATATAGAAAGCAGAAAGAATTTAAATAGTGTATGTTTTGAAATACTATACAAAATTAATTGAAAAAATAAATCCAATCAAAAAAAAAAAAAAAAAGAAGGATTTATTTTTCGGAATTTAGGAAAGGGATTAAAAAAAATGGTATTCACGGTGCAAGTACAAAAAAAAAGAGTCCCCCTTTCCAAAATAAAGGAGGACGATATTTTTGTCTATTTTGTGTCGTCTTGGCGGCATGGCCGAGTGGTAAGGCGGGGGACTGCAAATCCTTTTTCCCCAGTTCAAATCCGGGTGTCGCCTCATCAACAAAAGACGCAAAGTACCTTATTCCCTTTTGCTGATATAATTTGTTGAATTTTCCCCCAACAGAAGCACGCGGAGGAAAAGTCACCTTGATACTTCCAAGGGTCTTACTGCTTATTTTGTTTGTACTAAAAGTTTTTCAGTCATCATATAAAAACTTCTTAAAATTAATTGGCTTTTTTGGAGTGTTTCATCAATATATTGAAGATATTTTTTTTGACTCTGCGCCAGCGATTCTACTATTATTAGTATTAGTGAACAATAATAGAAAACTTCCTAAAATATAAAAATTCATTAATAAAAAATTCCTTCATATTCATAAAGATAGAGGACATAATTCACATGGATATAGTAAGTCTCGCTTGGGCTGCTTTAATGGTAGTCTTTACATTTTCCCTTTCACTCGTAGTATGGGGAAGAAGTGGACTCTAGGGGTACTACTAATTGAGTTGAGAAATCAAACTGTATCAATTGTTTTATACATTATTCTGCAAAGATTTTAAACTTTAACTCTTGTTTAAATTCAATTAAATTGAATTTAAAATATCTTCATTTCAAAATTCTATATCTATATTGGATTTGAGTGAAGTAATCTATTCTATGAATAATATATGACTAATACCCTTTTCTTTTAATTTAATCAAACAAATATTTCAATGATTGTGGTGTTCATATTTCCAAAGTAAAACGAATACAAATGATAGGAAATTCATTCCAACCAAATTTTTCCTAAATTATCTATTTCGATAAAGTGGTTCTTACCAGAGTTATATATCAACAATGAGGTGAGGGGGAAGGGATCGCCCTCCCTTTTTTTGTTTGTCTCTTTCCTGTTCAAAGAGAAAAAAAGTACTTCTTTTATTAACTATTAATATAGTTATTGGTTCTTAAATATTCAAAGTGATTAAAATTAAGTGACTTTTCCACGGGAAATAAGATATTTTCTTGCTTAGTTTATTATTTGTTTTATTCTTTTATAAAATTGATTTATGCTATACCTTATTTTATTAACTTGACTTATTTCATATCATGATTCAAGGATTAAAAACGGGCAGTATGATAGAAAAAAAAAGATTTCTTTCTATCATACTATGGGATCTCATAGAATACTGCTAATTCTAGTCTATTTATTTCATCTAAAACGAAAACTAGTAATCCTTTTTTTTCATTTTATTCCGTCAATCATTGATAAGAACTAAGAAGTCAGGTTTCATTCAAATTAATCACCTTGACTAACAGTTTTTACGTATATTATAAGTAAAAAAGCAGTAGGAACTAGAATAAACAATGCAGTAGCAATAAATGCAAGAATATTTACTTCCATAATCTCATCGTTTCTTTAATTTTTCTTTACTTCGCAAAAACTCGGGATTAAATCCCATAGAGATACTAAATCTTTCGCCTCTACTCTAAATTCAATGGGATGAATTCCATCTCGATGATATTGAATTGGATCAATATCATGAATAACAATATCTGAGCTATCAAATCGCTTCATTGTCGAGAATTCAATAGTATAACATAGAAAGATTGTTTATCCATACCGAATTTAAAAACAGATTCTTGATTCAATTGCAAATTTATTTACTTTACTTTTTTTAATTTTTCATATCTCGAAAAAATAAAAAATTCTTGACTTCTTTGTACAATCATGGGAGACGTATCATGTAACCACCTTTCCTTTCCACTTAGATTGGTTACAACCAAACCCAAACAAAAGTGCGCAATTTGAAATTTGAATGAGATTAGACAAAATCGGAGCCAAGAAAAAAGATACTTAAAAAAAAAAAGGATTCTATCAAAGAAATTAAATTCATTTTGTATCGTACAAATCCGATTTTTTTGTGTGATTTATTTGTGTTTTGTATGGGGCTACCGAAAAAGATATGGTACTCGATTCGATTTCATTATACGGGTCAGGAGTAATCGAAAAATCCAAACTAAGTAGAGTATCTTTTTAAATTTTGAATATGACGCTACCAATAATTGTACTAATTCACATATGTTTCGATTAATCAGTACTAGTTGAAAAAAGAAAAAAAATTAAATAGTTAAATCTTAATTATGTAACTATTAAGTAACTATTAATTATGTTTATGTAACTATTTAATATGTAAATATTAAAATATTAATTATTTAAAATAATTTAATAATAATTAATTTAAAATAATTAATTTAATAATTTTATTTAATAATATAAATTCCATAATATTAATAAATTAAATATTCCAAATATTCAAATTAAATTGAATAGTAAATAAAATTTCAAATTAACTAGAATTTGTATAGAAAATATTTAAATAGAATTAAATAAGAATTAAATATAGAAATATTAAATAAATAAGTCATAAGAATTAAGTAATAAGAATAAATAAAAAAAAAAAAAAAGAAGTATCCCCTTGGGAATGAAAATGAAATTGTGCTATTTGCTCCCCTTTCGCAGAAGGGGGAGATATGAGTTGATGTATTTGTTTTATTCCATTTTTTTTTAAAAATATTATTAGATCCGTCGGGACTGACGGGGCTCGAACCCGCAGCTTCCGCCTTGACAGGGCGGTGCTCTGACCAATTGAACTACAATCCCCGGGAAATGCAATAAAATGTACAGCATACATATTATTATGATTTCATTCAAACCCTTTTTTATATTTATATTTCGATTTTCGATTGAAATCAACGCCTTGGAACAGAAAGGGGAGTGTGATATTCACATGGATATACACTTTAATGATACAAAGGGACAGGGATTGCTAGTAATCTTTTCATTATTTCAAATCAAAATCGAATAAAAAAAATCTTTCAATGTAAAAAAAAAGACTCTTTTTTCTTTACATTACTCTTTATTCTTAGACTTTATACTTACAAATCCGGATCTGAGTCTAGATGATTAGCAAGATCAGAATTTTGAGAAAAAAAAGAAATAAAACAAATAAAATAAAGAACAAGTAGAGATATATCCGAACTTTTTCCTTTTTTCCGTATCAGGCATTTCACGAGAACAAGGGGCTTATTTCATGGCAGATCAGTGAATTATTGGGCCGAGCTGGATTTGAACCAGCGTAGACATATTGCCAACGAATTTACAGTCCGTCCCCATTAACCGCTCGGGCATCGACCCAGGAAGAATCAATTCCAGATTTTTTTATTAAAAAAAAAAAAAAGAATCCACGATCCCCTTCCGTTCGTAATACCCTACCCCCAGGGGAAGTCGAATCCCCGTTGCCTCCTTGAAAGAGAGATGTCCTGAACCACTAGACGATGGGGGCACATTTGCCCGACCGCCAGCATACTATGTTCATAGTATGAACAGTTTTTTGAAATTGTCAATATAAGAAAATGTTATGACTTGATTTGAAGAATCTTTGCCCCTTTCAGATTCCATAGAATTTTTTTATTCTTATATTAAGATTCATTCTAATCGCCATTATCCATTATAGGCCATTATCGATTAGAATAATTTCATTTTAATTTAATAATTAGAATAGAATAATTCTAATCGAGAATACTAATTTCAAATTCTAATTAAATAATTTATTTAATAAAAATTTATTTAATATTTAATTAATATTCTATTAGAATATAGTTTCTAATATAGTTACTTACTTTTTCTAGATTTAGAGATTGAATTTCTAATCTAGTTTCATAGATCTATCTTATCCACATAGTAGATCATTCAAGAATTCAATCAAATGAGCCCCTTTAACTCAGTGGTAGAGTAACGCCATGGTAAGGCGTAAGTCATCGGTTCAAATCCGATAAGGGGCTTGGCGTTTTTTCATAAAACCAGCGGTAGTATTCCTATTTGAAGAGGGAATAGAAGTTGCTATTTATAATAACAAAAGTAAGAAACTCTAGAATTCTAATTAATTCTAAAATTTTCAAAAATTAATATAATTAATATTATAATGCTTTATTTTAGCTTCTTTTCGACTTTCGTTTAGAATCTATCTATAGAATATTTGAATATATTATTAGTAATCTATTAGTAGTATTAGAATATTGTAATATCCAATATTAATATCTAATAATAAGAAATTATTTTATTCTAATATATTTCTATTTTCTATAATTTTTCGATTTATATAATTTTATTAATTTTATATAATATCTTTCTTCTATATTCTAGTTTAGTTATAGAATATATTTCTAGCTATTTCGAATATATTTTCTTCTATTTTTTATACTATTTTTTATAATAGTCTATTTTTTATAATATATTCTAAATAGAATATATACTATTCTAGTTATAGTATAGTATTTCTAATATATATTATTAGAATTCTAGAGTATTCTTTAGAATATATAATATTAGTCTATTTTTTTTTATCTAGTTATTTATAGAGTTAGAAAGTTTAGTTAGAAGGTTGAACATTTGTTTATTATATTAGAATAGAAATATAATGAATAATTCAATAAATGAGAAATTATCTCTTAAATCGCCAAATTTCCTTCTTTTCCATAAATCAATCGTCAAAATTGGATTCGAAATCAATAAAAGTAAGTGGACCTAACCTATTGCATCATGACTATATCTACTATTCTGATATTCAAATTCGATATAGATGAAATTGAAAGAGTAGCTACGCTTTTTCTTTCATTTTGATATTTTATTTCTTTTTGAACTCCGAAAAAAAATCTGTCGATATTTCTGATTTAATCTTCTTGCTCCTAATTATTCTATCTAATTATTTTATTTCTATAAGGAATAAATCACTATTCCCTTTCTCCATAGAAAAGTTTATTCGAAGTCATCAGATAAGACATATAAAAGACTTTTTTAATATCTTTTTTTGATTCCAGAACATAAGATCAATATCAATTTCTATTGATATTTAATTTCTACCTAATAGAAGATTTATATATAATAAGCCTAATAGAAAATTTATATATAATAACATTGATATATCTATCAGATCATGACTTCATGTACCACATATTTTTATATCAATACATACAATATCTTTTCCGACAATCTAATCTATTCTAGATTAGAGAAAAATGCTTTCATTTCAAAATACTTTCATTAAAACATTAAAAGTTTTCTATTTTAATATTGTTATTTTAATATTGTATTGAATTTAATAATAGGCAAATCCACTCTCTTTCGTCTTTTCTGACAGATAGACAGATAGAAAGTAAATAGAACAAATATTCGAAGTTTTTAACTTGCAAAATATTTTCTTTTTATCTGAATCGGAAAGAAAACAAAATAGAACAAAAATGGGCAAAAGAAAATAGAAGAAAGATGGCGAGAAAGAATAAAGTATAAAATAATAAAATATAGGATACTATAACAGTTTAATGCACATAGAAGAATACGTAAAAATATTAATTTTTAGAAATCTCATGAACAAGATCGAAGAATAAGATTTGTTTGATAAAATGAGAGAAATAAGTCTGAGCATCAACTAGTAACGAGAGGATGAATTACTTGTTCCTCGAACAGTTCTTTCAAAAAAAATTTCATGGTTCATATGGTTATTAAAACTCTAAGAAGGAATAACCGAATTGAATTCATGAATTTACCTAAGTCG